CCAATCTACAAAATTTTGTGATTTTTTATGCAAAAGGTTTATTGACGGCGTTAAAAATTTTGATAATATATCAAAGTCTATTCCTTCGTTATTGAAAGGAATTCCTATGGCTCCAATAAACAAAGTAAAAAAAAGCAATACAAGAATAGGAAATAGCATAGTATTGTCTGATTCATGGGGATAATAGAAAGTTCTTGTATTAAGTCCAAAATTTGCTACAGTAATAAAAGTTTTATTTCTTACATTATTACTAATTTTATATGTTTTATTGTAAAAAAAAGAAGCTTTTTTCGTATTATTCATTGTTAATAATGGTACTAACTCAAAATTTCTATTAAGTTTTTTTTCTTCTTCTTTACCCCATAAAGAGATTGAATATAAGGAGCTACTTTTTTTTCCACTGTAATTTATAAAATAAGTGTTTAAATGTCCTTCAAAAGTGAGTAAATAAATCCGAAACATATAAAATGCGGTTAATCCCGCTGTTGAACAAGCTATTATTGCAAACATTGGCGAAAATAATAAACTATCATTAAGAATTTCATCTTTAGACCAAAAACAAGCAAGGGGGGGAATACCACAAAGGGAAAGTGTTCCTACTAAAAAGGCAGTTTTTGTAATCGGCACATGTTTTGTCAAACCACCCATAAGAATCATATTCTGACTTTTATCGGGAGAATATCCAACTATAGCTTCCATTGAATGAATAATGGATCCAGATCCTAAAAACAACAAAGCTTTCGAATAAGCATGAGTAATCAAATGAAATAAAGCGGATCGATAAGACCCCATACCTAGAGCTAACATCATATAACCCAGTTGAGACATTGTAGAATAGGCTAAACCTCTCTTAATGTCTTTTTGAGCAAGAGCTAAAGTGGCTCCTAAGAGTACTGTTATTATACCTAGCAAAGATATTATATACATTATAGAAGGGATAACTATAAAAAGAGGAAGAAGACGAGCTACAAGAAAAATTCCCGCCGCTACCATAGTAGCAGCATGTATAAGAGCCGAAATAGGAGTAGGGCCCTCCATGGCATCAGGTAACCATACATGAAGAGGAAATTGCGCGGATTTAGCAACAGGACCGACAAATAAGAGAAATGCACACAAAGTAAGGAAAAAGAGATTTACTCTATTATTTAAAATTAAATTATTGAATATTTCGAACAAATCCTGAAATTCGAAACTACCAGTTATCCAATAAAGACCTAAAATTCCTAATAATAAACCAAAATCCCCTACACGATTAGTTACAAAAGCTTTTTGACAAGCATTCGCTGCAACGGGTCGTGTGAACCAAAAACCTATTAATAAATACGAACACATTCCAACTAATTCCCAAAAAAAATAAACTTGGATCAAATTAGAACTAGTAACTAATCCTAACATTGAAGTATTAAAAAAACCCATATAAGCAAAAAACCTCAGATATCCTTGATCATGAGACATATAATTGTCACTATAAATCAGAACCAAAATTCCAACAGTTGTAATTAATATTGACATAATAGAAGTAAGTGGATCAATAAAGTAACCGAATTCAAAAGAAAATTCATTATTTATGGTCCAAGACCATACATTTTGATGAATGCAACTTAGAAAAATTTGTTGAATAGATAGATAGAGTGAAAAGATCATAACTATACTTAGCAAAAAAATACTAAGAAAAGTCCACATACGCCGAAGATTTTTTGTTGCTGCCGGAAAAAGTAGGAGTCCAACTCCTAGTAAAATAGGTACTGGAAGTGGAATTAAAGGGATGATCCATGAATATTGATATGTATGTTCCATAAAATAAAAAACCCTTTTTATTTTATTCTAAATTTTTTTTTTTTTTTTATTTCTTATTCACTGGTTTGTATATATATTTTATTTTTCAAAGGGGACAAAAAAAAGCACGCAATTTAAAACCGAAATAGAAATTTTTTGAATTAGTATAATCCTTCCTAAATCTTTGAAAAGAAAAAAAAAAAAAAAAAAGAAGTTATTAAATAATATTACTTAAGTTACTGCCAAAAAAATTATTTTTTTTTTTACTACTAAATAAAATTATAAAATTGTGATTTTATGCAGATACAGAAAAAGTTAATTATAATTCCGTATTACAATAATTTATATACATATATTAAGAATAGAACAAAGATTTATACGACAAAAAAATACTTAATATTATTATTATATAATAAAAAATATTATATAATAAAAAAAGTTTACATAAAATTTTTAGTTTGATTATTTATAATTATAAAGGAATTAATTTAAATTTTGGAATTTAGTGATTGTCTTCCAGTACACTAAGTGATCTCTTTTTTTTTTTTTTTTTTTTTTTTGCAAGAAAGATTATTATAATCGATATTGTTTTTACATATGAAGTGAATAAATTTAATAATTTTATTGATAATATAATCAATCAGTATAGATTAATAAAATGAGCACTCTCGTACGGATTTAAAATGTAAAAAAAAAAAAAAATTTAATAACCCAAATTTATGAAAAAAAAATATATAATAAAATTTTAAAGAAAAAAAACTCAATATGGAGTATGAAAGAATAGATAAATGTCTTTGACATACAATTATACCACTGAAAAACTTTTTTTTCATTTTTGAATGGCAGTTCCAAAAAAACGTACTTCTATCTCGAAAAAGCGTATTCGTAAAAAAATTTGGAAAAGGAAGGGATATTGGGCATCGTTGAAAGCTTTTTCGTTAGGTAAATCACTTTCTACAGGTAATTCAAAAAGTTTTTTTGTACAAAAAAATAAATAAAAAATACTAGAATAATTAGAATTATCCTAACTTAAAAACAAATTTTTTTAGAATACATAAAAAAAAAAAAAAAAATAGGAACCAAAAGAGAAAAAAAGACAATATATAGATAAAAAAGAAAGGTTCACATTTCTTTTTTTCTCTTGAGCAATTAGTAAAATATGATTTTACTTTAAATTTCTAAGGATTTTGCCGAAGTTTTAATTTTTTATAAAAAGTTTTTTTTTTTTTTTTTTTTAAAGATAAAGAGCTCTTACAGTTTTATCTTTAGAGTTGAAGTCCCTACTACTTTTAATTTAGTTATTTTTTTCATTGTCTTCTATAAAAAAAGATAAAGTAAAAAATTTTAATTTAAATAATTTAAAATTGTAAATTCCATTGAATTGGCTTCTTTATTTAAATTTAAATCTCGACGATTGAATAAAAACTTGTTAGTATTGTTTTGAACAAGTTGCCGCTATGGTGAAATTGGTAGACACGCTGCTCTTAGGAAGCAGTGCTATAGCATCTCGGTTCGAGTCCGAGTAGCGGCATAAGATCTTATAAAATAAAAGAGATATTATAAGTTTTATAATAAAACTAATACCCGATTTTCGCAAAAAAGTTGGGTAAAACCTAGTATTAATTTATTAATTTTTAACAAATTTTTATGATTTTTTCAATTTTAGAGCATATATTAACTCATATATCTTTTTCGGTCGTTTCAATTGTACTGACAATTTCTTTTTTAACTTTTTTAGTTAATTTAGATGAAATCATAGGATTTTTTGATTCATCAGATAAAGGAATTGTAATTACGTTTTTTGGTATAACTGGATTATTATTCACTCGTTGGATTTATTCAGGACATTTTCCATTAAGTAATTTATATGAATCATTAATTTTTCTTTCATGGGCTTTTTCAATTATTCATATTGTTTCCTATTTTAATAAAAAACAAAAAAATAACCTAAACGCAATAACTGCGCCAAGTGCTATTTTGATTCAGGGTTTTGCTACCTCAGGTCTTTTAAACAAAATGCCCCAGTCTTCAATATTAGTACCAGCTCTACAGTCCCAGTGGTTAATGATGCACGTAAGTATGATGATATTAGGCTACGGCGCTCTGTTATGCGGATCATTATTATCAATAGCTCTTCTAGTCATTACATTTCGCAAAGTTAGCCCTACTTTTTGGAAAAATAAAATTAAAAAAAATAATTTATTAAATAAATTATTTGCTTTTGATATACTTTACTACATAAATGAAAGAAATTATATTTTACTACAACAAAACATTAATTTTAGTTTTTCTCGAAATTATTATAGGTATCAATTGATTGAACAATTAGATTATTGGAGTTTTCGTATTATTAGTCTTGGATTTATTTTTTTAACCGTTGGCATTCTTTCAGGAGCTGTGTGGGCTAATGAGACGTGGGGTTCATATTGGAATTGGGATCCAAAAGAAACTTGGGCATTTATTACTTGGACCATATTCGCAATTTATTTACATATAAAAACAAATAGGAATGTTAGGGGTATAAATTCTGCTATTGTGGCTTCTATAGGCTTTATTTTAATTTGGATATGCTATTTTGGCGTCAATATTTTAGGAATAGGTTTACATAGTTATGGTTCATTTACATCAAATTAAATAAAACATTAACCAAAAATTAAAGGAATTAAAATAAAAAAAGAATAGCATCTATATATAACTTCATATAAGTTAAGAAATATAATTTAGTTTTAGTAGTAAAAATCAAGAACCTTTTGAATCAAGTAGTACAATGACTCAAAAGGTTCTCACAATACAAAGACCAAAGACTTATGATTACAATTAAATTTAATGCTTTTTTTATTTCCTGAAAACTATCCATAAAAATAATTAGATAAAATGGATTCGACCTTGTCACTTGCTAATGAGAGCACAAAATCAGGATAAATCCCAATACCAATTATGGGTAGAAGAATAGAGATTGAAAGAAATAACTCCCGGGGTCCAGAATCAAAAAAAGAAAAGTTTTTGACATTAATTAACTTGTATCCATAGAACATTTGGCGTGACATAGATAATAAATATATAGGAGTTAATATCATTCCAATTGACATTACAAAAATAATTAAAATTTTTGTAATTAAGAAATATTTTTGGCTGGTAATTATTCCAAAAAAAACTATTAATTCTGCAACAAAACCACTCATGCCCGGTAATGCAAGGGAGGCCATCGATAAGATAGTGAACATTGTAAATATCTTTGGAATGGAGATAGCCATTCCACCCATTTCATCAAGATAAACAAGCCGAATTCTATCATAACTAGTTCCTGCCAAGAAAAAAAGAGCAGCGCCAATAAATCCATGAGAAATTATTTGTAAAATAGCTCCATTAAGTCCAGGGTCCGTTATAGAACCAATACCTATAATTATAAAACCCATATGAGATACAGAAGAATAGGCTATTCTCTTTTTTAAATTACGTTGACCGGGAGATGTTGAAGCTGCATAAATTATTTGGATTGTACCGACTACCATCAACCAAGGAGAAAACATAGAATGAGCGTGAGGTAATAATTCCATATTGATTCGCACCAACCCATATGCTCCCATTTTTAATAAGATTCCAGCGAGAAGCATACAGGTACTGTAATGTGCCTCGCCGTGGGTATCAGGTAACCAAGTATGTAAAGGTATAATCGGTGATTTGACGGCAAAAGCAATAAGAAATCCAATATAAAATAGTATTTCGAGTGTGACAGGATAGGATTGATTAGCTAATAGTTCTAAATTTAATGTTGGTTCGTTCGAACCATATAAACTTATACCTAAAACTCCTATTAAGAAAAAAATAGAACTTCCTGCAGTGTATAAAATAAATTTTGTAGCTGAATACAGACGTTTCTTTCCACCCCACATGGATAAAAGTAGATAAACGGGAATTAATTCTAATTCCCACATGATGAAAAAAAGTAAAAGATCTCGAGAAGAAAATGATCCTATTTGACCGCTGTACATTGCTAACATAAGGAAATGGAAAAATCGGGAATCTCGAGTAACAGGAAAAGCCGCTAAAGTAGCTAAAGTAGTAATAAATCCCGTCAGTAAAATCGTTCCTATAGAAAGTCCATCTACTCCCATTCTCCAGTAAAAATCAAAAAAATTGATCCATTTATAATCTTCGGACAGTTGAATTAATGGATCGTCCATTTTATAATTATAACAAAAAGCGTAGGTCGTTAGAAGAAGTTCTAAGATACAAATGCATATAGTATACCATTTATTTACTTTATTTCCCCTATGCGGGAGAAATAACATTAACGAACCAGCAGATATTGGAAAAATAACAATTATTGTTAACCAAGGAAAATAATTCGTGGTAAAGACAAGATACATCAGGTCCAAAGAACGCGTACTCAAAAAAATATATAAATACAAAAATATAATTTAACTTTTTTGAGTACGAGTACTTGTCAATAAAAAAATAAAAATGTATTCCAAATTTATTCAACTTAGGTTTTCGGTAACATATCAATAAGCTAGACCCATGCTTCGAGTTGTTTCATGCCATAAATAAACTCGAACGCTCAAAAAATCCGTTGGACAGGCAGATTCACATCTCTTACAACCAACACAGTCCTCGGTTCTTGGAGCGGAAGCTATTTGCTTAGCTTTACATCCATCCCAAGGTATCATTTCTAATACGTCTGTAGGGCATGCTCGGACACATTGAGTACATCCTATACAGGTATCATAAATTTTTACTGAATGTGACATAGGATCTATAGTTTTTTGAATGTCATAAATTTTCAATCTAGTAAACTTCTAACTGAATGATATATTAAAATACTAGATGAAGCAATGATTTCCTTTTATAGAATTTTTGTAATGAATTCTGGCTCAATTGATAAAAAAATGGGGCTAAAATACTTTGATTTCTTAGATTTTCACAAATATAATCTAGTAAGTCATAGCCTATTATATTATATATGCAAATTTCAATCTATAATTTTTTTTATGCTACTTATTTAATAAGGTCGATTGGTTGATGCGAGTTGATTTTCTGTTACGATAAATTGACGAAACTATAGCTAATCCAATAGCTGCTTCGGCGGCTGCAATTGCTATAACAAAAATGCAGAAAATATCCCCTTTTAGTTGGGAATTATCAAAAAAATCAGAAAATGTTACGAAATTCATATTAACTGCATTGAGTATAAGTTCAAGACACATAAGAGCCCTAACCATATTTCGACTCGTGATCAATCCATAAAGACCAATCAAAAATAAATAGGCACTCAAAACGAGTATATGTTCGAGTATCATTCAGCAACTCCTTATCAATTTTGATTCATTTCAATATGAATAATTATTCACCGGATTCAATCAACTAGAATATAACAAAAAAGTACGAATAAAAGCTATATTAGGTAAAAAAAGTTTTCAAAAAGTATATATAAAATATAAAAATTTATATTTAAAATATGAAATAGTATTCAATCAAATTTAATTGAATGAACAAAAAAAATATCATAACATACACAAAGTTTTCTTTGGTCTTTACTAATTAAAACATTTTTTATTGACGAGCCACAGAAATTGCACCTATCAAAGCAACTAAAAGAATTATTGAAATGAGTTCAAATGGAAGAAAAAAATCTGTTGATAAATGAATTCCTATTTGTTGACTATTACTTATTAAATCCTGCTCTAGAATCTGGTTTAATCTTGTAGTCCAAATAACTCCGTACCATGACGTATCTAGAATAGTAGAAATTAATGAAAAAAGAATAGTTGTACAAACCAACGAAGTAATCCCATTCCCAACGGTCCACAGATTGAAATCTGTGAAATATTCTGAATCATTCATGAACATCACAGCAAATATGATTAAAACATTTATGGCCCCCACGTAAATAAGGAGTTGTGCAGCAGCTACAAAATGGGAATTTGATAGAATATACAATAAAGATATACAAACAAGAACAAATCCTAAGGAAAAGGCTGAAAATATTGGGTTGGGAAGTAATACCACTCCCAGACCCCCTACTAGAATACCGGATCCCATAAAAACTAAAAGAAAATCATGTATTGGTCCAGGCAAATCCATTATAAAAAAAAAAAAAAAAAAAAAGAAATCCTTTTCATGACCTTATTAATTTAACCAGGGAATTCTTTTTTTATATGTTTCTAATAGAGCGAAATTAGAATCTAATGGATATGAATTTATGTAGATACAATTATGAGACAGTTTCGCTTTTTTATGCTAAAGTTTATTTTCAACCTATCTATTTCAAGAAAGTAATTACTAATTTATTTATAGTAAAAGAGTAAAAGAAGGAACCTAAATACTTAATATTATATAAATAAAAAACAATTTTTTAATTAAATTCTTTATATAATTCAAAAATTTTGAATTCATTTTTTTAATAAACTTAATGGGTTTACCCATTTTTTGTTTGAGGTGAATTCAAAATTGTTCGAATAGTGTAATCGTCAATTACTGACATTGGTAAACGACCCAAAGCTATTTGATTATAATTCAATTCGTGACGATCATAAGTTGAAAATTCATATTCTTCAGTCATTGACAAACAATTTGTTGGACAATATTCAACACAATTACCGCAAAAAATACAAATTCCAAAATCAATACTGTAATTAAGCAATCGTTTTTTTCGAATTTTAGTTTCCAATTTCCAATCAACAACAGGCAGATCTATAGGACATACTCGAACACATACTTCACAGGCAATGCATTTATCAAATTCAAAATGTATTCGCCCGCGGAAACGTTCCGAGGTTATTAATTTTTCATAGGGATATTGAATAGTTACAGGTAAACGATTTGTGTGGGATAAGGTAATCATGAAACCTTGACCGATATACCTTGCAGCTCGTAGGGTTTGTTGACCATAATTCATGAACCCGGTTATCATAGGAAGCATATTGTAATTATCTATTAATTATTTTATCTTTGTTTCTTTCTCTTGTTTAAAACAAGTAATGAATATGTTGGATTCATTTTCAATTTAGAGTGAAAAGAGTTGGAAAGAAGTTGTTAATAATAGATTACCAAGGGAAATAGGTAAAAGAAATTTCCATCCAAGATTTAATAGTTGATCCATTCTTAACCTAGGTAAAGTCCATCTTGTTGCGATAGAAATGAACAAGAACAAATAAGTTTTAGCTAATGTAATAAAGATACCAATTGTTGTTCCAAAAATTTGATCCCTTTCAAATAGCTCCAGAGTAGATATATACGGAATAGAAATATTCCAACCGCCTAAGTATAGAACTGTTACAAATAATGAGGAAATTAATAGGTTTAGATAAGAAGCAACGTAAAATAAACCAAATTTGATACCTGAATATTCAGTTTGATAACCTGCTATTAATTCTTCTTCCGCTTCTGGTAAATCAAACGGTAACCTCTCGCATTCTGCTAGGGAAGAAATTAGAAAAATGATAAAACCTATAGGTTGACGCCACAAATTCCATCCCCAAAAACCATATTTTGATTGTGCCTCAACTATATCAACTGTACTTAAACTGTTAGATAATCCTAGTCGGTGATAACATTACTATTCTAACCGCTATTACAAAACCGTACATGAGGTCTTCGCCTCATACGGCTCCTCGGGGGCCATAAATAAATATAAGGACCAGATTAGTTTTATTTAGATGGATATGATGTGTTCTAAAATAGATTAAATATATCTGGGGTCCCGAATTATACCAGTGGAATTCTGTCTGCTCAAATTCTAAGAATAAAAAAAAAAAGAGCTTCGGAATTCATCTCGTCCTTTACAAATTTTAATTTCTATTTGTTGAGTAATAACCTAATCAGTTAATAAAATACTCCTTGTAAAAAAAATATATTTCAGCCCGTCGTGGTTTTCAATTACGAAAAAGAATGAGACACCCTATAAGTTTATTTTTCCTGACAGAAATTATATTTTATTTTCGAAATATATTAAAAAAATATACTTGTTTCGTTACTATTATTCTTTTTACTATTCTTCTTTCTTTTTTATAAAAAAATTGGTGGACTTAAAAAATAAAGGATTATTTCGTTTCTGATAGTCATTAGATTTATCGGTGGATAGGAGCATACTCTGAATCGGAATCTTGGGGAGTACTGTCTGATCATTTCTACTAATTTAAAGCCCCAATTAACCTTCTTTTTTTTTCACTTATGTTATGCATAAATATCCTTTTCAATTTGGTTAATCTCTATTACAAATTCTTTGTGTATTTTGGTGTTTCTAACCATCCACTCGCTTTTACCTAATTGCCGCTCACTTTGTAATACATGTATGTTAATCTATATAACTGATAGTGAAAACGCCATATGGTTAATCTTTTTAACCCGCTTCAAGCCAGGATGACTAATCAACCAACCTTGGGGTAAAGTGCTTCTTACGCTTATGTTTATTTCCGTTTAACCTTTGTACATAGGAAATGAGCCTCAAATTTTTTTTTTTACTGCTAATTTCTGAGCAGTTTTTTTTCACTCATATATAACTATCAAATTACTTTTATTAAGATTAACATTTAACATTAACCCGAAAGATAAATATATTACGTTTTTTTTTTTTTTACTTTTTCGTCTAGAAGAAACGTAATAGTAAAAATGTTTATGTTTTAACGAGTCGCACGTAGAGATATTGATAAAACACATAGAGTTAATGGTATTTCATAACTAATCGATTGGGCAGCAGCTCGCAGACCACCTAAAAAAGAATATTTATTATTTGATCCATATCCTGACATAAGAAGTCCAATAGGAGCAATACTTGAGATGGCAATCCATAAAAAAATACCTATATTGAGATCCGCTAAAACAAGGTTATTGCTAAAGGGAATTACTGAATAACTTAGTAAAATTGAGATAACTGCTATCGACGGTCCAATACTAAATAAAGGATTATTTCCTCTAGCTGGACGAAGATCTTCTTTGAAAAGTAGTTTTGTCCCGTCGGCTAGGGCTTGAAGAATTCCCAACGGGCCGGCGTATTCAGGTCCAATACGTTGTTGTATCCCTGCAGATATTTCTCTTTCTAACCACACAATTACTAGTACACCTGTTATGATTCCCAATACAAGAGAAAATATAGGGACAAACATCCATATGAGTCCATAGACCTCTTTTAAAGATTCCAATCTAACAAAAGAATTTATAGTTTGTACTTCTGTTGCATAAATTATCATTTTAACGATCAACTTCTCCCATAATTATATCTATGCTACCGAGTATCGTCATAATATCAGCCAATTTCATTCTTTTAACTAGTTCAGGAAGAATTTGCAAATTAATAAAACCCGGTGGTCTTATTTTCCATCTCCAAGGAAAACCACTTTGATCTCCTATGAGATAAATTCCCAACTCCCCTTTTGGAGCTTCAACTCTTACATAAAGTTCTTGTTTCGATAATTCAAAAGTAGGAGAAGGTTTTTTACTGATGAATCGATATTCAAAATCATTCCATTCTGGCTTCCTTTTTCTATCAAAGCCTCTGCTTTCTAAATTCTCATAGGGACCTCCCGGAAGTCCTTCCAGAGCCTGTTGAATAATTTTTATGGATTCTGTCATTTCGCTAAGTCGTACTAAATAACGAGCTAATGAATCCCCTTGTTTTTGCCATTGAATTTCCCATTCAAATTCATCGTAAGACTCATAACGATCAACTTTACGAAGATCCCATGGTATTCCGGATGCGCGTAGCATTGGTCCGGATAAACCCCAATTTATTGCTTCTTCCCCACCAATAATACCAACTCCTTCAACCCGTTCTAAAAAAATAGGATTTCGTGTAATCAGTTTTTGATATTCAACAACCTCGGTTAAAAAATAGTCACAAAAATCCAAGCATTTATCTATCCAACCATAAGGTAAATCAGCCGCTATTCCTCCAATACGAAAAAAATTATGCATCATTCTCATACCGGTGGCAGCTTCGAATAGATCATATATAAATTCTCGTTCTCTGAAAATATAGAAAAAAGGAGTCTGTGCACCAATATCTGCCATAAAAGGGCCGAGCCATAACAGATGAGAAGCTATACGACTCAATTCCAGCATAATTACTCGGATATAGCTGGCCCTTTTAGGAACTTGAATATTTCCCAATTGTTCCGGTCCATTTACTGTTATTGCTTCTGTAAACATAGTAGCTAAATAATCCCATCGTGTTACATAAGGTAAATATTGTATAATTGCTCGGTTTTCTGCAATTTTTTCCATTCCCCTGTGTAAATAGCCCAATATGGGTTCACAGTCAACAACATCCTCACCATCTAGAGTAACAATTAAGCGAAGAACACCATGCATGGATGGGTGGTGAGGTCCCATATTGACTATCATAAGATCTTTTCCTGTAACTGGTCTCTTCATAAGTTTTTCCTTGATTCATTCTAGCATGAATTATATTGCTGAAAAAGAAGTTTATCAAAAAATTTAAGATCTAAAAAATTAACTAATTCACAATTTTGTAATTTAACGAGTTTTTAATTCCCGAATATTCAACTGATTAATTAATTCTTTATAACGTACTCTATTTTTTTTTGACAAATAAGCCAGCAGTCGTTGACGTTTTCCCAGAATTTTTCGTAGACCCCTCTGAGATAAATAATCTTTTCTGTGCAGTTCCAAATGTGAAGTAAGTCTTCGTATCTTATTAGTGAAACTGAATACTTGAAATTCAACAGATCCCCTGCTTTCTTCTTTTTTTTCTTGAAATGAAATGAGTGCATTTTTTATCATAAAAAGAAATCCTTCCCCTTTTAATATGAATTTAAAGATATGAATTTTACTGATCAGTAATAATAGTGGTAGTTTTTTTGTACAAGGATCTGAATTAAATTATCAACTTCTTAATTCTTAAGTGTATAAAAAAGTATAAATTTAGATCTAAAAAAGGAGTATTCTTTTAAATTATTTAAGGATCTGCTCTGATTGGTATCTACGTCATTGATTAAATTAATCTCATGTATAAAAATTTAATTTAAAACAATCCCCCATATTTGTGCATACAGTTGTTTTCATATACCGTAACTTATATATAGTTAAAGGGGTCATCATTAATGAATTTGAAATCGCGTATACATATGTATTCTTATCGTACTGAAACGATTTCCGTTAGTAGTATTAAACCAATAGCGATTCATACAAGCTAAATCTTCTAATCTAAAATTGGGACAAAGAAAGGATTTTAATTTAATTAGGTTATTTTTATCCTTATCAAGATCTTTCTTTTTATGCAAAACAGTGATCCAGTTTTTAATATTTTTATCAAATCTTGAATTTAAATTCCTCGCTTTTTTTTTTAAGTTGAAACAAATTAGAATTCTAAATTCTCTACGTCGTTTAGGGGAGAGAATATTTTCAGGAACAAAGAAATAATAATTCTTTTTTTTTCTATTTACAGTTTTATTTTTATATTTTGTAATGGATTTTTCAAATTTTTTTTTGTATCTTTTACTTATTTTTTGTTTATTTTGATGAACCAATGAAATACCTATGGTTCTATATATAATAAGTTGTCCATCGTTTTTTACAGACAAATGTAAAGGTTCAATAATAAAAAATCCTTTTTTCATTAATTTTGCAAAAGTTAAATTCTTCTCAACCATTATAATGTCTAGGCTCATCTCCCCTCTTTCAATAGAAGATATCGCTATCTCGTTTGGATTTTTTAGTCTAACCAAGAGACAGTAAACTTTTACATTATTGATAATTTTTTGATTAAAAAAACAATTCCATCGCAATTGAAAACGCAAATACCTTCTGAGAAATAAATCGAGTTCCGCTTCTGTATTGCTTTTGTATTGTTTTTTATTTTTACGTTTTTTTATCTTCGATTCCACAAAAATTTCTTCTATTTTTTTTTCTTGATTTGATAGAGCTGATTCGGGATTTCTTTTTTTTTCGTTATCTGATTCAAGCTCTCCTTGACCTGCCGATTCTGTGTCTTCTTTATTTAGATTATAAAATCGAAAGGATTCTTTTTCATTTGATGGTATAAAATCTTTTTTCTTTCGAGTGATCTTAACATTTTTGTTTTCATTAAAATTGAAAAGAAGTAATTTAATTGGTAGGACCCACGGTTTTTTTTTATATGTACTAGAAAAAAATAAAAATTCTGGAAAGAAAAAAAATTCAAAATTTGTTATACGACGATTTAGTATTTCTTCATTCATTCCCATCCAATCAAAATTTTTTCTTTTTTTATTGGCAAGACCGGTCTTAGTTATTTTATCAACTCTTTGATAATTCTGAACTTTAGTCTTAATATATTTTTTTTTACTCTTTTTACTTTTGGTATCAATCCATGGCTCAATATTTAATTTTTTTCTAAACCAAAAGTTTATAATTCTCCAATCCAAATATTTTCTATGCCCCATTTCCCCCATACCCCGAATATTATATTTTTCTAGAAAACAAGAGACTAAACAATAATCTAGAGCAATACCTATAGACATGTCAATTTTTTTTTTTTCTGTAGAATGAATAGATTTGTAGCAAAAAAGATTATATATAGAATCTTTATTTAAATTTTGTTTTGTATTTAATAACGAGTCGGCCTCAAAAAAATTTTGTTTTTTGTAATTATCAACTTTGTTTTTTTCATATGAATCCTCTTTGGTTAAACTTGGCTTTAGAACTATAGAGTCTTGGTTTATTTTATTTTTCCATTTTTTTGTTACTAATCTAGCCCATGCAACCTGAGGTAAATTGTATTGATAATGACTTCGTAACCAGTTTTTCCATTGATTTACTTCGGAATTAAAAAATGTTTTATCTTTCAATTCATAATGAAAGATTCCTTGTTCTTGAAAAAAATATTTTATTTTATTCTTAACAAAAAAGGATGTTATGCATATGTTATATTCAAGAAGAGCCTTTAATTTCGAAAAGTTACTAACTTGGATTTTTGATAATTTGTAAAATACATATGCTTGTGATAAAGAGCATGGGTCATAACTAAAATTTTTTTTTTTTTTTATTAAATTTTTAATAGTCGAAATAAAATAAAAGGTATTTTTTTTTTTTTTTAATTTTTCTCCGGTTTCTTCATTTTTGTAAATATATTTATCAATAATTGTTTTTGTGGATTCAAAAAAAAGTTGTGTAGTAATTCTTGGAATATTAATGATACCTATAAAAATAGGTATAGACAGTTGTTCGATGCAAAATTTTATAAAAAAAACAGATTTACGAATTAATCGGGTATTTGGTCTTTTTAATGTCTGCCAAATTTTTTTTGATGACTTAATTATTTTATAACCATAACGTGGTTTGTTACAACTATTAGTTATATTTTGTTTTTCTTTTGAAATTTCTTCTATTTGATTTCTTATTGTCTTTATTCTATCAATAATTTTTTTTTTTTCGCTGAGTGAAGAATTTTTCCACTCCGTGGGTTTATTTTGAACAGATAGTTCATGAATAATCTGATTACTCATTATTGAATATTTTTTAGTTTCATTTAATTCGTATATGTCTCTCGGGCCAAAAAATGGAATTAAATTTCGTTTTGAAAGGTCTTTTCTTTTTCCTTTTATAAAAATAAAGTTTTTGATAATCCAGTTTTTAATTTCTTTTACAACTTTTAATAAAATTTTTTCTCTTTCTTTGAAAATACTTAAATCCAAAAAAGACTTACCTTTAAATTTTTTGATTCTTTTTTTTAATTCCTTATAAATAGGTTCAAAAAAAGAGGGCTTTTTTTGGGCAGAACCAAACGGTACTTCGGTTTCCATCCCCCAAACTGTTAAAAAACAAAAAGCATTTTTTTCTACTTTGTCTTTTTTTTTTTTTAGTCGAGCCTTCTGAGATGATTGAAATCTAGATTGATGCCAAGGTTTAAGATAAAAAGGAAATAGGATTTTTATCTGAATACCATCCGTTAACCAGTTTCTTGGAAATTCTGTTTCGGATAGTTGAACCCCATTATAAGTGCATTTAACATGCATTTCACGTTTCAAATCCTTGAAATCCTCGTACCACTCGGGAAATTGAAATAATAACATACGGACGCCATTTTTAATTATTATCAATAAAGGTAATAGAATATATTTTCTAAGAATAGATTGAGTTACTAAGAGAGAACCTCTTATTATTTGAGCAAATAGGAAGCTATCCCAAGTTTCTGCAATTTCTATACGTCTTTTTTCTTCTATTTTTGATTGTTCTTCTTCTTTTTTTTCAATTGTTTTTTTTTTTTTTTTCCACATGAAACTTCTAAGAATTTTTTTTTTTAGCCCCCATATATCAAACGAAAAAAAAAAATATTTTTCTATTCTATCAAAAAAAAGGGGGGAATGTACTTTTGCTTGAAAAAATTCCAAAATAACAGTTTTACGCCTTTGGGAACGCATGGATCCTTTAATTATATCTCGACGAAAATCAGATTGTTGCGAATAACGGATCAAAGCCATTTCATTGTTTTGATCAGAATTTTTATTCTCTTTGAGATTAGTATAAATTTCGTTATGTGGCTCTTTATCAGTAAAAACCACTACACGTTTTGCTTTTCTTGACCGAATTCCAGGCTCCATTGTTACATTTTCTTCAGTTTCGCCTTCCAATTCTTCCAATTCACTTTTTAATTTGTATGACCATAGAGGAACTTTTTTCTTTATTTCATGTAAATAAGTAAAATTTTTTATAAGAGTTTGATCATTGCTATCCGTTATCACTACATCAAATAAAAATTTTAAAATTTTTATCTCTTCTGAATTAATTTTTTCTTCTTGGGGTTCGGAAAAAAAAAAAAGTTTTTTCTCTAACGATTTTCTATTAAATTTTTCTATGGTTTGCTCAAATTTTTTATAATTAATCTTCAGAAGTATACCATGAATCTTGTTTATCCAAGATCCTCCTATATTATTTTTTATATAGGTTTCATTTATGATTTGTAATGGAGGTAATTTTTTGATTCTTCCGCGAGAGATCCCATGCAAAAATGGATCATAAAGTTTAGGTAAATATTCTTTTTTAGTTTCGTTATGACAAAATCGAGTCATTTTTTCCAGTATATTTTCAACAGACCATTCCTTATCTAAAGCTTCAATTCGATTTAAAAATTCATTTTTTAAGTTTTCCTTTTTTTCTTCATTGATCAAACTCCAACAAGTATAAACTTGGTCAGAGGGTGCTTTTTCTCTTGTAAATGAAGGTATTTTTTTTTTTATCATTTCAAAAAAAGTGGAAAGGTTGGGGGGATATGTAAAAGATATTCGTGCTTTTCCATCACCTCGGCACGTAAAAAAAAAATATTGTGACATTTCATTTCGTACAGTATTTTGAATTTTATCGTTTTTTATATATCTATTTGGTCGATTCCATCTTTTATAATCGAAAAGTAGAGTTACAAAAGGTTTTTCAAACCATAAATAATGATCCTCTTTTTTTTTTATTTTGAAAAATTCTAAATTCGAATTTTCTTTATTTCCATCTAGATTTTCAGAAACTGTTTTATAGTATGTTCGAACGTGGAATTCATCATCCTTATTAATTTTGTCTTTTCCATTCACTCGGATTTCTTCCATTTCATCGATTTTGTCCAGATCCTCCCTTTCTTCCGAAAAAAGAGAAGGAAAAGGAGCTTCTTCGGTGGATACCTCTTGGTCCTGTTTAGTCCCACCCCTTTCTTCCGTTTCTGAGGTTCCTTTTAGTTTCTTAGTAAAAATGGGTGATGGTATTCTGCCTAAATAGTAGACACAGGTAATAAATAAGAGAATAC